AAACAGTGTTAATAAGGGATCAACGGGCATTTCCAGATATATTACTCAAAAGAACCGGCACAATACGCCTAATCGATTGGAATTGAGAAAATTCTGTCCCTATTGTTACAAACATACGATTCATGGGGAGATAAAGAAATAGATCAAACTAAGCACCTGTGTGTCACCCTTCCAAGGAAGGGGAAAAAATGACATTCTATTATATATAACATATTTAAATATAAACAAATAAAATCCTATTTCTAATTCATTTTAGATCCGAGAAATAGGATTTTCGGGATAAGGAATAAACTAAACAAACCATGGATAAATCCAAGCGACCTTTTTTTAAATCCAAGCGATCTTTTCGTAGGCGTTTGCCCCCGATTCAATCGGGGGATCGAATTGATTATAGAAACATGAGTTTAATTAGTCGATTTATTAGTGAACAAGGAAAAATATTATCTAGGCGAGTGAATAGATTGACCTTGAAACAACAACGATTAATTACTACTGCTATAAAACAAGCTCGTATTTTATCTTCGTTACCTTTTCTTAATAATGAGAAACAATTTGAAAGAACCGAGTCGACGGCTAGAACTACTGGTCTTAGAACTAGAAATAAATAGACTTACTCTTTCTTCATTTGAATCAAAATTCCAATCCAAACTCAAAGGCAGATTGGTATTTTGTTCGAAAAATCTAAGAATCCAAATTTAATTATCATGTCGTAAGAAAAAAAAAGAATCGGGGAAGAAGAAATCTTTTTTTTATTGAATGCGTTCGTTCATTTTGACTACTTTATTTATCAATTTATGATATTTTATCATATTCATTTCTACTCTACCCTCCCGGAGTTCATTCTCCGGGGAACTCTGTTTAAATTCTTCCGGTGGATTCCTTCCAATCTACTTCTTTTATGATCTCATTGGAAATCATATAAATACAATTCCTATTTGATATAGCTATTTGTGCAAGTATTTTACGATTAAGAAGCAACTGTCTCTTGTACAGATCATGGATTAATCTACTATAACTATAGGATACCCCTCTTTCGCGAATTACTGCATTTATTCGAGTGATCCACAAACGACGAAAATTTCTCTTTTGCCTATTCCTATCCCGATGAGCCGAAACTAAAGCTCTTATTTTTTGTTGAGTAATAGTTCGAGTAAGTCTTGAATGAGCCCCTCGAAAGCTTGATGCAAATAAACGAATTTTTGTTCTACGTCTCCGAGCTATATATCCCCGTCTAATTCTGGTCATTGAATAAATGAAATGAAACTTTGACGAATAACTAATTGATTTCCTTTCTTTCAGTTATTCTTTCCCCTTTCCTAGTCTATTAATAACAAAACGGATTTTTCCAATGTATAAAATAAAAATTCCAATGGCTTTGGCTACTATAACCTTCCCGACCACGATTTTTGCTTTTTTCTTTTTCTAGGCATTTCACTTAGAAATAAGAATAAGAAATTGTATTCTACTAGGTATCAAAAATAGAGTCAATTGAAAAAATCAATCTAAATAGATAAAGAAATAGTGGATTCCATCGTTTCTATGGTTACTTCTTAAACGGTGAGGTCTTCTCTATACACCGGAGCCTTTACTTCATTTAATCAATGTTATTGGTAACTTGTATAGTTCACATTCTTTAGCTCTACCCATGAATTATCCAGTAATAGGTCTTTCACAATCAGATCTACCTATATATACAGTAACGGTATTTAATTATGAAGGTTAGCTGGGTAGCTGACCTTGTTAGTCCGTTCTTGGCAAGAGGGGAGAGCCTAATCTTTCTGTTTTTTAAATCAGATTTCCTCCGCTTAATGGATAACCATTTGTTATCAATGGAGAATTGCTTATCATCTTAAATTGAGGTGATTGGATTTGCACCAATGGAAACCATAAATTTCATACACAATAGAGGGATAGGGATATGATAGATTTTTTTATTTTTAGATAGTGAATGGAGTTTGTTTTTCCATTCTATCCTATTCATCGGTATTGATCATGGATACTGGAAAAATTGTTTTCTTTCTTTTGGGCTAGCTCATGATCTGAACGAGTCGCACATACACCCTAGTACATGTTCCTCGACGCTGAGGGCATCCCCCAAGAGCGGGGGATTTCGTGACATTTCGGATTGGCTGTCTTGTATTTCTAATAAGTTGTTTAATAGTTGGCATGTTGAATCATATCCATAATATGATGGGCTGGTTTAGATCGATCCTAACCAGATGATTATGAATTACTTCTAGTTAATATTCTATTAACTAATAACTAAGTTTTAATAGATAGAATATTAAACTTGGTAAAATAAAAAGATAAAATCTCAAATCACGGAGTTGGGCGAAATCCATGCTATTTTCATGCAACCGCTACAAGATCAACAATTCCATAAGCTTGGGCTTCTGTTGCTGACATAAAAACATCTCTTTCCATGTCTTCGGATACAACCCATAAAGGTTTACCCGTTCTTTGTACATAAACCCTTGTGAGGGTTTCACGCAGTTTCAGC